CCACTGATCCAATCAGAGGAATAATTGGGACTAGGGTCTCGAATTTATTAATAGAAGTATCTATTAGAAATGAATTCTCTAGCATTTGAATCCTTACCACCGAAGTGTTTAGTCGTACACTTGAAAGATAGCCCAGAAAATATAAGGAATGATTGTATAATTGGTTTATATGGATCCTGTCCGGTAGAGACCACAAGTAAAAATGACATTGCCAAAAATAGACAAGGTGAGATTTCCATTTCTTCATCAGAAGATGAGTCCCCTTTGAAGCCAGAATGGATTTTCCTTGATATCTGACATAATGCATGAAAGGGTCCTTGAACAACCATAGGGTCTTCTGAAAATCATTACGAAGCACTACTACAAGATGTTCTATTTTTCCATAGAAATGTGTTCGCTCAAGAAAAGTTCCAGAGGATGTTGATCGTAAATGAGAAGATTGTTTACGGAGAAACACTAATACGGATTCACATTCATATACATGAGAATTATATAGTAACAAGAAGAATCTTTGATTCTCTTTTTTCAAAAGAGAAATGGATTTCTTTGGAGTAATGAGACTATTCGAATTACGATACTCGTGGAGAAAGAATCTCAATAAATGCAAAGAGGGGGCATCTTGTATCCAGCAGTGAAGGGTTTGAACCAAGATTTCCAGATGGATGGGATGAGGTATTAGTATATCTGACACATGATTTAAATGTGATAATTTGTCCTCGAAAAAGGGAAATATTGAATGAATAGATCGTAAATTATGAGATTTTGCTATTTCTTTTTCTTCTAGGGAAGATACTAATCGCAGCGAGAATGGAATTTCCATAATGACTGCAAAACCCTCTGATACCATTTGAAAATCCAAATTCTTGTTGTGCCCAACGAAAATAGATTCGTTGGAATCATTAACCGAAAGAATCAAATGATTCTGTTGATGCATTCGAGTAATTAAACGTTTCACAATTAGTGAACTGGATTTATTGTCATAACCGAAATTTTCCATAGGTTCGTAAAAAATCGATCCATTTAAACCATGATCATGAGCAAGTGCGTAGATATACTCCTGAAATAGAAGCGGATATAGGAAGTGTTGTTGCCTAGATCTATCTATTTCTAAATATCCTTGTAATTCCTCCATTTGAAATTATACAAAGGCACGGGGGATTTCTTGGGTTATCAAATGATACATAGTGCGATACGGTCAGAACAGGGTATATAGTAAGAAAAGAATAGATACCCCGGAGACGGGGAGTCCAATGAACGGATCCTCTCTCTTTCCATCCAATTTGTTTGTGTTCGTTATAGTTACAAGAGATGGTTAGAAATCCTTTATTTTTGCAACCCGATCGCTCTTTTGACTTTGGAAGAAATTCTCTTTATCAGTATACCATTTCTTCTACACATTCGTCTCCACTCCATAATAGAGAAAGAATAGTTAATAGTTAGGATTCATGAAAAAAAAAGGAATCGATGATCCACTCACAGGAGAACCCTTTCCCGCATCAGGCACTAATCTATTTTTAACGTCTAATTAGATCGGGTAATCATTCGAATTATGAACCGAGCTCGTTGCTTTTGGTTTCCTTATAATTGGAGCCATTAGGGCTCTATCCATTTATTCACTCGACCAAACTGTGAATTGATTTGGTACCGTTCCAAGAATCAAAACAAGATTTTCTACCGACCCAGGAAGTATTCTCAGAGTTCTCCATTGATACGACATGCTGTTTTTTCCATTCATTCCCTTTCAGGATCAGTCGTGGTCTTACAAACCATACCAATGGTATGGACGAATCTGTTGCTTCATCCAAATGTGTAAAAGATCCTAGCCGCACTTAAAAGCCGAGTACTCTACCGTTGAGTTAGCAACCCGTATAAATATGGTGTGTAGATACGATCGGAATCAAAAAATAAATAAATAAATAAAGAGATTGGATTGCCCTACCCCATCAAAACATTGAACTAGCAACAAATCTAAAAGAAACATTTGATGATCAATTATGAACATCAAAATGTTCAGATCAGATTCAAATACAACGGATTCACGGATAAATATAGATAGATGTAAAAATTTGTGGACCCTCCTGTTTTGATCATTTTTTTTTTCATTATCTTAAGAAGATACTTCTTGTGTCACAGTGAATCCGGCGAACCTAGTGAAGTAAAGAAACAAACTTATGGGACGTAGATAAATAGATCTATTTATCCACGATCGAATTATATTTGATCGATACACCATTGTCAATAGAAATTGAATTTTGAGAAAAAAAAATGAAATAAAGAAAATAAAGACTTGTGTTGGATTGGCACTACATAGATAAGAAATGAAGTGTGTGGGGGGGAATAAATAAAGAAGAAGTAGGAAAAAAATCTCTGGTTTTCAATAGAAGTACAAACAATAGCAAGATTGATCCCTTATTTATTCGTAGAGTCCCAACGAAAACCATCTGATTGATGGCAATCCCCTCAATTGCCAGTTATTTCACTCAATCTTTTTTTTTCTATTTCATAAATTTTATTTCGTTTGATTAATTCGAAGTTCCTTAAATACTTCCGCCTTCTTTGAAATATCATGAACAGTTCCTGTAGGTTGAGCGCCTTTTTCAAGGAAATATAGAATAGCAGGAACATTTGAATAAGTTTGGTTCTTTATCGGATCGTAAAAACCCACTTTACGAAGATCTCTTCCTTCTCTTCGGGATCGAACATCAATTGCAACGATTCGATAGATGGCTCATTGGGATAGATATAGATGAACAATGCCCCCCCTAGAAACGTATAGGAGGTTTTCTCCTCGTACGGCTCGAGAAAGAATGATTCGAATTTATGTATTGTATATAGTGGCAAATGGATCCATAAAATCATCAATTAGATTAGGATTTGAGTCGTTTTTTTTTTGGAAGGAATAAAAAAAAAGAAATCTCATTCGTACTCATAACTCAAGTTGGGTAATTCTCAAAGAGCTCGAAGGGAAATCCTTAGACATTTATTGAGCCGTCTCTAACCTCTTTTGTTTATCTCGTCTAGAATCGATTTTCCTTTCTCATTCTGATCTAGTTATTGAGACAATTGAAAATGGCGTTTCCTTGTTCCGGTATCCTTTATCTTTGCTTTGAATCATTGGGTTTAGACATTACTTCGGTGATCCTTAATTGTTTCAAAATGGCAGCAACATACCTTTTGTTCTTTCTATTGAAGAATCATACAAATGGTTGATTCCCCTGTGATACACTTTTGATCGAAATAGTTTTACCAATTCCGACAAATTTTCCTTTTTTTGCTTTTTTATTTGAAACTTGTTCGAATTTGCGATTTCTATATCGAAGATATACTTACGAAGTTGTTCCAACTTATTGACTGGCACTAACCCTAGATCCTTCCCTCTGATAAATGAATCAAGAATTTATGCTCGAGCTCCATCATGTACTATTTACAACCCCCCCCCCCAATGGGGTCCTGGTGGCACAGAACAAACTATGTCGAGCCAAGAGCATCTTCATTGATATATAAAAAAATGGTGGATGCAAGAATCCACAGCCGATCATGTCCTTCAAGTCGCACGTTGCTTTCTACCACATCGTTTCAAACGAAGTTTTACCATAACATTCCTCTAATTTGGACCGGTATGGAATTGATTCAATATGGAATCATGAATAGTCATTGGCTCCATCGGTGCATAGTAGTCCATACTTTCTTTTTATATATGTATGAATAGGTATTTCTCTGGGGAAATCTCAGCAAAAAGCCAAATTAACCCATATTCTTTTATAGGAATGAAACACATTTATAAAAAACACGAAGAAATGAGTTGCTTAACACTTATTTACATCTACATCTTCAACATATTGTTATATTGTTCGGGACGATCAATCATGAAAGATCCAATTCCAATTCTTTCTCGAACAACTAAACTAAAGACGAGTCTTTAATTCGATTACCAATACTGGAATTACCAATACTGGAACAAAATAAAATGAGTCATTAACCAAATAAGCTATTCTAATGACCCGGAAAAGTCGCAAGTGACTCGATAGGATAGATTCACCAATCTCACACTTCTTCGAATAGCGAGGATTTATAAGGTAAGGAATCATAAAAAAGAAAATGGTTTCAAGAATTTCCTACTTCGACATCATTATCATTACTATAAATAAGTTTTCCTGTAAAGACTGAATTTCATTTGATCTCTAAATCAATCAAATCAACAAGTCGGCACAATCACAACGAGTAACTAAAAGGTTTAGCAGATATCTCATTGATTAAAGAGACGCGAATTCGATCATCATAAGAGAAATCCATGTTTCTTTTCCAATTGAATCATCAATGATTTAAATCAGATGGATGGGTCGAGAAAAAAATCCAATTTAGTTGTTTTCATGGGGATGGATAGAAAAGAGCTCATGGAAGATAAGATTAAGGTCGCTATTCTTTCATCTGATTGAGAAAATCCCAATCGTAGGAGTATGACCTTTCCGTATCCATCAGATACACCGAACAATTGTCACCGGGGGTCATCGTGTATATTTAAGAGATCACAAATCTTTTTCGCCGAAACCGAAATACCGGTGTCACTGAAATAGAACAATAAAACTACATATGGGCATGGTTCATTTTCTACGGATTTTGCTTTATTTCAGGTTCAGAAATTTTTCCATTTCCATAAAGATAAACTAAAGTGAATGGAATCTATGAATCCCCCCCCCATCGTTACATTGATTTCCAATTATTCATTGGAGCCTGATGCAAAATAAAAGCAATTAAGTCCAAAGAAAATACATCTGTTCCGTATTGAACTTTATTGTTTGTTAATGAGATCCGGATGACACAGATATTGATTGAAATTGATACCTTCCTTTGCTAATTAACTCGTATCTACACGAATTCTATGGGGATCATGAATCATACTCAAAGCCAATCAAAAAAAGATCCTCTTATGGGATGCTATACCATCTTGTATAGGTACAAAGCCGAATGGGTCCAGATTAATTCGGTGTTTCTATTTTATTTTGCCCCACCCCAGTCTTAGGAGCTTTAATCCCAGTGATGGAATTAGTACCAAGAACTCCTCCTGTTTAGAATTCAGGATCCACATAAAATTAGTCATTTACCCCTATTTACTTTACCTTTCTTCCGCATGTCGACTCAGAATGCATCATGTGTGGGAATCCAAATTTGATAAATAGGGGGCATAAAGTTTCTCTAAATAACTAACTAACTTCAATATGAATATGAGCGAGGGGGAGACGGGCATACGCTGAATGGCCACCCAATCTTTTTTTTTTTTTTGAATGGAACTTTGATCTTTGTTCTGATAGAATCGGTCTGGGACGGAAGGATTCGAACCTCCGAGTAACGGGACCAAAACCCGTTGCCTTACCGCTTGGCCACGCCCCATTGAGATTTCTATTTGACACTAATAACACTAATATGGATATTGGTTGTTCGTCAATTCCAGCCCAAATATCTATGGAATAGGTTGTTGCTAGGATTCGACACGTGTAGATGTAGAATCAAAAGAAATTCATTGATCATTATCTATAATTCAATTAAGATATTGTATGAAAGTATGATTCCTTCTATTCTCATTTGAGAATTGAAGGATTTTTGATTGGGGGAGTTCAAAGAAAAAGAAGGATTTTTTGTTTGGCCTATCTTCTCTTCTTTCTCCATTTTTCCCCAACTCACTAATAATGAAATTCTCCACAAGAGCGAAATTTTTGTTATGCTTAATATCTTTAGTTTGATCTGTATCTGTATTAATTCTGCCCTTCATTCGAGTAGCTTTTTCTTCGCCAAATTACCCGAGGCTTATGCTTTTTTCAATCCAATCGTAGATGTTATGCCAGTCATACCTGTACTCTTTTTTCTCTTAGCCCTTGTTTGGCAAGCTGCTGTAAGTTTTCGATGAGATCTTTAATACTGTCCTAGAAACATTCATGATTGATTCGCTAAAAAGGAAAAATTCTATTCTAACAATTGATAAGATCAGATAAATCTTACATTATGAACTCTCGATTCAAACATTGAAATTCTTTTGGATAGCCACGATGAATCTGGATCACCTCATTTTCTCATTCTGACTTTCCGGAAGTCAAAGACCTTATGTATGGTCCCTCACAATACCTAATTGTGGGTATGAAAGATCATTTTGGTAACGAAGGAATCAGAATCTTATTACAAATGAATTCCTGCAAATTCCTTTCTTTTCTAGAAACCACTCCATTTCTTGGTGTCAAAATGGGATATGTGGTACAAAAATAGAGAATCTATTCCCTTATTTCCCCCAAAAATGATCTTGGAGATTGTGTAATGCTTACTCTCAAACTCTTCGTTTACACAGTAGTGATATTCTTTGTTTCTCTCTTCATCTTCGGATTCCTATCTAATGATCCAGGACGTAATCCTGGACGCGAGGAATAAAATAAAAAAATCAGAAGTTTTTCGTTGCTTGATTTCTGAATTTTCTTATGATTTTCTCTATTCCATACATTTAACTAAGATAACAAGGGCTCGAGATTTTTTCGAATTCGAAAGATAACTCTCAAGTGATCAGAGGGAACGGAGAGAGAGGGATTCGAACCCTCGGTACGAATAACTCGTACAACGGATTAGCAATCCGTCGCTTTAGTCCACTCAGCCATCTCTCCCAATTACAAAAGGATAATTCATATGTGACGCGTGAAGTAAAGATTGATAAAAGTCTTTCTTTATCTTTCTTTTCTTTATTCTATATATATACGAATTTTATCAGCAATTGCATTTAGATAAGGATTCGAAACAGATATCTCCAATAGAAAGAGTACCTCTTTGATTTCGTACGAAAGGTTCTTTTATTCCCCCGGCCTGGCCAGTACCTATACCTAGCCAGGCCATTCCTTGTTTTGTTCCAATAAATCATAGATCAAATGATTTATCTGATTTGAAAACGAAAATACTTGTTATTGAAGCAGCAAGAAGGGCTATTTCCATTCCTATGACAGGAGTGTCATTTCTTATTATTCTTTGTTTTTCCTTTTATCGATTGACTTACTTTACTGGAATAAAAAAAAATGGAGTTATGGATTCTTCCGCAATTCAACTTATTTTTATGTTCCGACTTCAATGGCTCTTTCGGGCCGGAACTGTCAGTAACGATTCCCCCAGCAAAAGAAAAGATATAACTTGTTATTTAAATGAACCTTCTTCTCCTATTTCATTAAGTCCCCCGTCGGAACACGTCAGCACTCACTCCAATTTTCATGATTCTGATCCTATCTTGATTACGTCTCACTCCCTTGTTCGACAAATGGTCCATTCGTATACAATAATCATATTGTAGCGGGTATAGTTTAGTGGTAAAAGTGTGATTCGTTCTATTAACAACTGAAATAGTTAGGGGGTCTTTCGGTTTGATTCATATTCCGATCAAAAACTTTATTTCTTAAAAGGGTTTAATCCTTTACCCCTCAATGCCATATTCGAGGAAGAATATACATTCTCGTGATTTGTATCCATTAGAAATTGAAC